TCCATTCATCTCAAAACTTCCATGATCCCTTCCCGAACCAAACATGAATTTTTCGATTCATTTGGCTCTCACACTCAATTACTTCAACTATTTAAGTAGGGAGGGAAATTCCCATATCTTTTTTTTTTAATGTAATGAGCCTATCCTCTCCCTCTCTTCTCTATTCATATTCCAAGATGTCACGACTAATCACTAATCCAAGACCAGAATATTTGGAGGACTCTTCTGACCGAACAAAACAAAAATATACAATTGTCAGCAAAGTTGTTTCTTTTTTTCTTCAAATCCAAAGAATTCTTCTTACTTTATATTATACACAGGTCACCGATTTAGCATAAAAAGGGGTTGATGGGAATACCCATTTTTCAAATATTTTCCAATAAAAGGCTCAAATCATTTTATCGACATGAGTGTTTTATATCGAAAAAAAATTCCAATTATGCATTTTGCAAACCTTTTTATTCTATATTAACATAGTAGTAGAAAGAGTACCATACTGCGTCTGGACTTCAAACAGTTTAGCTTTAACCATGTTAATGGTCCCACATTATTGGTTTGGTTGATAGAGAATCAAAGTAGATTTACCAATGAATCGCGAAATGCTATGGTTCTTAAATATGATTTGAAATTGATTCAGAAGGAATTCGCGGAATTATGCACTTTTTTCGGTCTAATTATAATGAAAAAAAGTACAGCTGGGTGGATCCAGCCTATTCTTGAAATAAACAACTCGCACACACTCCCTTTCCAAAAAAGATCACTACACCAAGCACTACACTTAGATTTATTGGATTTGTTGCTAAAATATCGGTATTAAACCCGAAACTCCCGGCGAATGACCAGCGAACCGAGGAAGCGAAAGAATCGGTTATATTTTTCATATTATCTCCTCTTTTAGATAGACTAAAAAAAAGGAACTCTGTTCTTTTGTATCACTTTACCTTTTTTTACTTATTACTTATTCTATTTCTATCTATTTATTTACTATTTACTTTGTATTTTTTGTTTTTTTTTTATTAATTTATCTATTTAAAAATTAAAAATGTTTTTTTTTTTCAATTGGAAATTCCCAATAAGAATCGTCCTTATTAAAATTAGGGGCCTGGCCTCGTGTCAATTGTGAAAACCCTCGTTTGTTCGGCATGCTTATGCCAATTCCTCATCCTCAAACGAGGCCTTCTCCTGGATTATTGTCTCAACGAATAAGTAATTGTAGGAATTCAACCTTGATATAATTCGAACAGGAAAGGACCGCGGGTCTTTAAATACGACAAAAAAAATAGCCTATTTATAGGATTAAACAAAGGGATTCGCAAATAAAAGTGCTAATGCTACAACCAGCCCATAAATTGTTAAAGCTTCCATAAAAGCCAGACTAAGCAATAAAGTGCCTCGTATTTTTCCCTCCGCTTCGGGTTGTCTCGCGATACCTTCTACAGCTTGACCCGCAGCAGTACCTTGACCAACTCCAGGTCCAATAGAAGCAAGCCCGACAGCCAACCCAGCGGCAATAACGGAAGCGGCCGAAATCAGTGGATTCATGATAAGTTCCTCGCACAAAAATAAAGAAATAGTTAATGATACAATCGTCCAATGAATTATGACTTAATTATTCCATCACTAAGATTCATACAATCGAAGTAACTAAGAACTCGGAATTGAAGTAATAATATTATTATTGAACCATCAAAGACATTTCGATATCTCTTTTTTAGTTCCGATCCACAGGATTTTTGTGAATCCATACAACTTTTGTTTTGTTCTTTCATTTCTTCTTTCCGAACCCCTTATTTTGATTTTTGAATTCTTCGTTCGTTAGTTTTCTTTATTTCATCGCTTTACTCATTCATATTCACTTTACAGGCAAAGACGAAACCGAAGAATTTCTATTGGAATCTCTATCTAAGTTCCCAATAGTAGGGCGGATTCGATATATCTTTAGTTGATATATAACTAGCAATATCTAATATCACATATACATGTCTTTCTTCCATAACGTAAACCAACTATTCATATCTTAGATTCAAACTATACGTATCTTAAGGTCGATCGTATTCTAGAATCATTCTTGGAAATATACACAAGAGTTGGCTTATAGTCATTAGATCCCATATACCCAATTCTGTCCCCCTCTCCCAATCACCCCATTTTTTATGAATTCTTGTTTTTTGTAAATTCGTCTATTTCTTTTATTTATCATTATCTAACACGGCTACAATCGAAATAGACGAATTCTTTAGGTCGAAGCCTTGCATAGAAATAAATATAAGTATTTGGTTGCGGTAAGGTCATTCAATTTATTATTTATTAATATTTTCTTTTGGTCAATCGTTGAATTGAATAAAATCAACTGAAATGGGAATCATTCTATAAAGCATCTTTCTTTTCTTTTTTTTTTAATCATACACCGTGTAAATTGTGATACTATGATACTATAAGAATTTTTATTCAAATCATGACTCCTGATATTTGATATTGGAATTGAATGAACAAAACAATAGAATGAGAATATTCATTGGCGGGGAGTATAATAAAGCCAAACTGGAATTTTAGGAAAAAGATCTTTTCGATCTCTTTCCTTTTTTTACAATTCCCCAATATCGTAATTTTTTTCTATGACTCTTGGTCGTATATTTCGTATTTGTATATTTCTATTTGTATATTGATGTTTCCTAAGTATATTATCTTGAGTTACGCATACATTGCGTTATTCTAAACTAAAAAAAGAGACTATTTCGAAAACGAGTCAATGATGGCCCTCCATAGATTCGCCTATATAAGCCGCAGCTAAAGTTGCAAAAATAAGAGCTTGAATGCCGCTTGTAAATAATCCAAGGAACATGACAGGTATCGGAACCACTAAAGGTACTAAAGAAACAAGAACAACAACTACTAATTCATCAGCTAATATATTCCCGAAAAGTCGAAAACTAAGTGATAAAGGTTTTGTGAAATCTTCTAAAATATTAATGGGTAAAAGAATTGGAGTCGGTTGAATATATTTACTGAAATAACCTAATCCCTTTTTAGAAAGACCCGCATAGAAATATGTTACTGACGTGAGCAAAGCTAAAGCAACGGTAGTATTTATATCATTCGTAGGTGCGGCTAACTCCCCATGAGGTAACTGTATGATTTTCCAAGGTAAAAGAGCGCCTGACCAATTAGAAACAAAAATAAATAGAAACATAGTTCCAATAAAGGGAACCCATGGACCATATTCTTCTCCAATCTGAGTTTTGCTCACGTCTCGAATGAATTCTAGGACATATTCGAAGAAATTTTGACCGGCAGTCGGAATGGTTTGTGGATTGCGAACAGCTATAAGGGCTGAACATAATAAGATAGCAATTACAACCCAAGAAGAAATAAGTACTTGAGCATGGACTTGGAAACCCCCTATTTGCCAATAAAAATGTTGGCCTACTTCCACACCGGATATATCGTATAACCCCTTTAGTGCGTTGATGGAACATGATATAACATTCATATTGCCCTCTGACAGAAATAGAACTTTAAAAGGAATTATTTTGATTCAACCCTTTCCTTTTCGACTTGTCTACTTGAATTAGAATTATCTATTTTGAATCCCCGCCAATCACATAATATCCGCAGTTTTTTTATTTCTTTTCTTTTGTGCGATTCAAGAAGAGTAACCGATTCCATAAACCTATGTAGTTACCAAAATAATTTATTTATCTTATTATTAATCAAGGATTTCGTATATAGTTAGAACGACCCTCACAAATTGCAAATACTAATTTGTTAAGAATTAATCGGATTGAAGCTATAGCGTCATCGTTTGCTGGAATCGAAATATCGGCAAGATCGGGGTCACAATTTGTATCGATTAAACAAATTGTTGGAATTCCCAAAGTGATACATTCTCGAAGAGCCGTATATTCTTCTTGCTGATCAACGATGATTACAATATCGGGCACCCTCGTCATATATTTAATCCCGCCCAGATACGTTTGCAAGCGGGATAATTGTCTCTTCAAGATAGCTACATCTCTTTTGGGAAGACGGTTGAGTCTCCCCGTCTTTTGTTCTGTTCTCAAATCCCTGAACTTATGAAGTCTCGTTTCTGTAGTGGACCAATTCGTTAACATACCACCGAGCCATTTTTTATTAACATAATGACACCGGGCCCTTATTGCAGCTTGTGCTACTAAATTCGCTGCTTTATTTTTGGTACCAACAATTAAGAATTGTTTTCCCCTACTTGCTGCATCAAAAACTAAATTACAAGCTTCTGATAAAAAACGAGCGGTTCGAGTCAGATTTGTAATATGAATACCTTTATGTTTTGCAGAGATATAAGGCACCATTCTAGGATTCCATTTCCTAGTACCATGGCCAAAATGAATTCCTGCTTCCATCATCTCTTCCAAATTGATATTCCAATACCTTCTTGTCATTTCTCCCCATCCTTCCTCTTTTTTTTTGAAAAAAAAAAAGAGACGAGGTGCCCTGAAATAAATAATTGTTCCGAGGGAACCTTCTCTTCTACCAGAGATTGGCCATTGATACACGACCTAGGCCATTTATTACTTTCTATTAGTTATTATCTTTCTTTTCTTACCATTAAAAAATCAAAGGATCACAAATAGTTAAAAGAATCCACTCCTTAGGACTTATTAAATCCTCTCAATGATTGTTCGGATGTATCACGTAAAGTCTTTGAAATGCAAAAGTCAAATAATTCTCTGTGGTGTAATAAAATATCTCTCACCCCCCCGAATAAAGTATTTTTTTGTGTTTCCAAAAGAATATTGTTATGCTGCCTTGAACAGTGCACTAATCCTTTGAATCCGGTACCAACGGGTATCATCCCCCCCAGAACAACGTTCTCTTTCAGGCCTTTCAACCAATCGATCCGACCCCGGAGAGCCGCTTTTGCTAAAACTCGGGCGGTTTCTTGAAAACTTGCTTCAGATATAAAACTTTGAGTATTCAGAGATGCTCTCGTTATTCCCAATAAGATAGCTCGATAACGG